TTAAATAAAAATAAATCGTTTTTATTAATCATTTAGAATATAATAGCTAGACCTAATCAATAGAATAGCTATAACTACTCAGTCAATTAAATTAGAATTCGAAGATAATTCGAATTATTTAGTCTAAAGCCTAATTATTTCGAATTAGAATAGAGCAAATTTAGAATTTCGAAAATGGATAATAAGAATCGAATATAATATTCGATTTAGAATAACTAAATATATATAGAATATAGAATAATAATCGAATATTATGTATATTCTATAATATAGAATAATCGAATAGAATATATTAAGAATCTTAGGTTAGAAACAAAAAAAGAATTTTAAATGTCTTGAATTCAAAAATGAAAAAAAAAAAAAAAAAAATCGTATTTTATTATCTAATTAAGAGTAAGATATTTATTGTTGATCAATATAGAATTGATAAAAAAATCCAAATTCGCTAATATATATCATCGCTAGATTCTCGTAATTGTTAGATTAATCGTTATGTTCTATATCTATAGTATTCAACATTTATTTGAAATTCGATTCTCTATTTTATTCTTTATGAATAGCTAAGAATAAAAGGTTAATAGATAAGATCCTAGGATCCCTACGCATGTACAATTTCTCTTATTTAAGCCCGCTTAGCTCAGAGGTTAGAGCATCGCATTTGTAATGCGATGGTCATCGGTTCGATTCCGATAGCCGGCTTTTCTCTATTTGTTTGATTTTTTACATGATTGATAATGTCTTTTTGAAAGAAAAGAACATTGAAAAGGCTTCTTCCAAGGATCATCGATCCAGTATGTTGTAGGAGCTTCCAATTATGAATAAAAGTTGGAGGAAGTTCGATTTCGGCAGAATAAATCAAGAAAAGGAACCCTCTTTTGATTTATATTTCTATATGCGTATACAATACAAAAAGGGGTCTGGAATTTGATACAAATCATCTTAGTATTCTTTGTAGTACAATACTTCAGCGGATTTTGCTTCATTTATCATGTAGCTCAGTTTTAATTTAGGTTTATGAAATTCAATAAGATAAGGAGTCTTTATGTCACGTTACCGAGGGCCTCGTTTCAAAAAAATACGCCGTCTGGGGGCTTTGCCGGGACTAACGAGTAAAAGGCCTAGAGCCGGAAGCGATTTTAGAAACCAATCGCGCTCCGTAAAAAAATCTCAATATCGAATTCGTTTAGAAGAAAAACAAAAATTGCGTTTTCATTATGGTCTTACAGAACGACAATTACTTAAATATGTTTGTATCGCCAGAAAAGCCAAAGGGTCAACCGGTCTGGTTTTACTACAATTACTTGAAATGCGTTTGGATAACATTCTTTTTCGATTGGGTATGGCTTCAACTATTCCTCAAGCTCGCCAATTGGTTAACCATCGACATATTTTAGTTAATGGTCGTATAGTCGATATACCAAGTTATCGTTGCAAACCCCGAGATATTATTACAGTAAGGAATGACCCAAAATCTAGATCTCTGGTTCAAAATTATCTTGATTCATCCCACCATGAGGAATTGCCAAAGCATTTGACTCTTCGCGCATTCCAATATAAAGGATTAGTCAATCAAATAATAGATAGTCAATGGGTCGGTTTGAAAATAAATGAATTGCTTGTCGTAGAATATTATTCTCGTCAAACTTAAACCTAACTAAAATAACGGGCTCGTACAAATTTCCCCTTTCACCTAACTTAAGGAAAGGGATACAAGGTAAGGAGTTTGATCCGTGGAGTTTTTTTTTATCCCATTCATGTATCATAGATCCGAGGGTAGATTTTTATCCCCTGCCTGCCCCTTCCCTTTCTTTCCCGTAGGAATTGAGAATCTAGCTCAAAAAAAGGTCTGACTGCTTCGGTATTCATTCTTTTTTGCTTGGATACATTCCGGTCAGTAACATTGATGAATTAGGTCAAGGTACGGAAAGAGAGGGATTCGAACCCCCGGTAAACAAAAGTCTACATAGCAGTTCCAATGCTACGCCTTGAACCACTCGGCCATCTCTCCTACACAATGATTATGACCGAGAACCCGCGTGAATAGCGAGTTGTTCAAATTCGATTGGTAGATGGGTACGGACAATCGAATCCGTTCTAACTAGAAAAATAGAAACCCTTTCAGCAAAGAAAAAATTCTTCCTTTGAGTCTGATAACTTTTTTGTTTGTGAAAAACTGTTCAAAACAAAAAACAATAAGGCTATATCTCTTGTTTGCAAAGATGGCGCTCCTTTTTTTTTTGTTTCTGATATTTCTACCTGATTTAATCAATGAGTTGGAACGAATCAACGGATCGGTCTATTTTTTTTAACACGTCTGCTTTTATGTTATTTTGTACTGTACAATTCCTTTGTTTGTGGGATCATTTTCTCACAAGAGGTAATGAAACGAATTATAGAATGGATTTTTACCTATGCCTAGATCGCGGATAAACGGAAATTTTATTGATAAGACCTTTTCGATTGTAGCCAATATATTATTACGAATAATTCCGACAACTGTAGGAGAAAAAGAGGCATTTACCTATTACAGAGATGGTGCGATTTGATTAGTTTTTTATTTACCCCTTTCGGTCTTAGAAGAAAGAAAGACAATTCGGGATAGAAAAAACAAAAAAAAAAAAGATTATTGAAAAAATCTACGCTTGTTGAAGGTGAAGTTTATAGATAAAACCATTCCTTCTGTCGTGTATCCCCGATTAATGCAGCCTCAGATGCTTCAATTGTCGATTCTAGTATTGAGCGAAAGGTTACACCTATGGGTTCTGTATTGCAAGTCAACCCTACTACACCAGTACCAATAGGCGGCATAGGGGAAGAGGCGCTACGTCTAGGAATCAGCAACACGAAAACTTTGTTATAAACTGCCCCCTTTCCTTAGCGGGATCGGGACTAAGAAGAATGGTTGGGATAACAAACATCCATCTCGTTCGTACTGTGGATACCCGTATAACCATCGAAGACTGTTGAAGTGATTAATTCCTGTAAATTAAGGGGCGTTGAGAACAAAGAAATTGTTGGAGTTTCCGGTTTTATCTAGTACCAACACGCGTGATATTAAGAAAAAAGCTTTTGCAGGAAGGTTGGCTAGAGATTTCTTGTAAAAACATTAGCCCCACTTAGTTCATAATGAGAATATTTCAATCTTTTTTGATTTCATGGATTATTCTCATAATGCACATAAAGGAGGAGCCGTATGAGATTTTCATCTCATGTACGGTTTTGAAACGGAGAATTCTTTGAATCGAATGACGACCGTAACGGATGTCAGCTCAATCTGAAGGCAATTATGCGGAAGCTTTACAGAATTATTATGAAGCTATGCGACTAGAAATTGATCCTTACGATCGAAGCTATATACTCTATAACATAGGCCTTATCCACACAAGTAACGGAGAACATACAAAAGCTTTAGAATATTATTTTCGGGCACTAGAACGAAATCCGTTCTTACCACAAGCTTTTAATAATATGGCTGTGATCTGTCATTACGTGCGACTATCTCTACTATAGAAAGAAAAAAGTAAAAGAAAAAAAAAGGAGGGGGGGTAAAGAGCAAATACACTAATAAATACTAGAAAAAAAAAAAATAGGCTTTCTACATATGCATCGTGCAAAAACGATTTTTATCAGCTGTAGCAAAGAAAGAAACTTCATAGAAGTCGAAATATGAAGAAATCGATATGCCTAGATAGTTTATTCTATGGATAAAGGATCTAATTGATAGAGGAAGCACCGTAAAGATCAATTCGCGAGGTTTTGGGCCGATGCCGATCCAATAAGAACTGCTTATTTATGTCATGATATGAGATAAAAGTAAGGAATCCACTTATGTAATAAAGTCGATCCCCTAAGGTATTGAGCAGCGGTGTAGCATCAGATCCCAAAGACAGTAAGCCTTTTCTTTCTTAGGAAGAAAGGGCTTTTTCAAAGATTCTATATCAATTTTTATATGAAACCGAGATAGATACCTTTCAGAAAATTCTAACTATAGTGGAAATGCTTCTATGTTATTCTTCTGACGGTGGGAGAAAAGATAAAATGAAAGCAAAGCTGATTATTAATTTAATCAAAAGTCAAGTTTGAAACTCATGCTCATGGAATTAACCTCTTTTGGTTAACCCCCCCAAAAAAAGAATAAAGATAAAGATCGATCTATGAGAAATCTCATTCAATTCGATATACTAGATTCAAAAACCCGGGACACCAAAAGAATTGATTGCCGAGCCGTATGAGGCGGGAAACTCTCAAGTACGGTTCTAAGGAAAGGAATTGAACCACCTATTCCGACCGGGGGGAACAGGCCGTTCGACAGGGAGATTCTGAAATTGCGGAGGCTTGGTTCAATCAAGCTGCCGAGTATTGGAAACAAGCTATTGCGCTTACTCCTGGTAATTATATTCAAGCGCAGAATTGGTTGAAGATCACGGGACGTTTCGAATAAGAAACTCTCTGTTTATTTATTTAGAATTTTATTTCTTTAGAATTTCGATATCTATTTTCGTTTGGTATAATTAAAAATTAATTGTCTGTTAGCCCTATCAGTGGAATATAAAAGGGATCATTTATCTGGTAAGAAACAATCAAGGAATTTCATTATATCCTTTCTAAGATCGTTCTATTTCGTCTGGGATTTCGTAAGGATAAACGATACAGGGATACGGTAGAAAATTTATTTTTCTCCTATTCTATTCAAATTAATAAAAGAGACCCCTCGCAGGAATGTCTCTTATCCTAGTAATTACTAATGACTGCTTGGAATAAAGTAATATGTTCTATATACGCCATTAAAGTAGCAGCTTCATTTCGGGACTTCTAATTGAGATATGAATACACTAAGGTTGTACAAAAAAAGGGTTTTTGACAAATTTTAAGCCCGTAAAGGGTTTTATAAGATTAAAAAATATTCAAAAGGTCCGTTGAGCGCCTCCTGGATATGTCATAATAGATCCGAACACTTGCCCTGGATCGACTTCCAGACATAATTGCTCTAGTGAATAACT